TTGCATTTTACATTACTAAAATGAATAAAAAAGGAAATCTTTCAATATGCAAATATATCATAGAAAATGTATAAAAATAAGATTCCAATAGCATGTATCAAGTAGATTAGTCAATTTGAACTGAACATCCAAGTAAGAAAGATTCATTGAATTTAGTCATACCAATTGATTCTATTGACAATTCCAAAAACTGTTCATACTATTATCATAGTATGATAACGGGTGGGTATGGGTATATATGCCCCTATCGTCTAGTGGTTCAGGACATCTCTCTTTCAAGGAGGCAGCGGGGATTCGACTTCCCCTGGGGGTAGCTTTTTATAAAAGTGGATTCATCATCATCATAATAATAATAACTTACCAATAAACCTAAGATCAATTATTCCTGGGTCGATGCCCGAGTGGTTAATGGGGACGGACTGTAAATTCGTTGACGACATGTCTACGCTGGTTCAAATCCAGCTCGGCCCAGTGCTGCACTAGTATGTACTATGTATCTTTTAGAAAGATAATACCATTTGTTGTCTTCCATCAAATATGGATAAGATACTTTATCCATAAAAATAAAGAGATAAATTTTTCATACTAAAAAAACGGGGGTTGATGTTGATAATACTTTACTTTATTCAGCTTTTATAAAGATAAAGTATCATGTATCATGAAAGAAAAATTTGTATTTCCCTTAATAATGATGAGATTTCTCTAATAATTATTAGTAAAATTGCGTGATTCTCCATATCATTACGATTCATATCCATATTCTCTGTAGATAGGATTATCCTTTACATTCGTGCATTTATCATAATACAACGGATGAATAACATGTTGTTAGGATTCAATACATATTACGCATGTAATACACCCCACGGGGATTGTAGTTCAATTGGTCAGAGCACCGCCCTGTCAAGGCGGAAGCTGCGGGTTCGAGTCCCGTCAGTCCCGAACTAAGATCTAATGCGCTCATCAATTCATTGATCTTCTCTTTTCATTTGTAATAGAAGAAAGATAAATTCATTTCTCTTTTTTTCGCTCTTACAAAGATAAGGGAGAGACATATCTTATGTAAATCTTTATGATATCATTGATTATGTCGATATGGATGTAGTATTTTGTTTTTCCAATTTTCTTTTTATAAGGTATAGCCAATCCCCATCTTATTTCTTTTTTCCATTTTTATATATTGATGAATGAGATGGAGTAAAATGCTCGTATTCTACTGGGCATACATATCAAAAGGGTATCTTTTTGTGATACTATACAATTTAGAAACGATATAATGACTTAACCAAAGTACAAAGTTTCAATTAAACCCCACTCTTTTTTATTTTGTTTATACATGTTTCATTTCCTAATTGATTTCATTGATCAAATCAAATGTATCCCCTTATTATGTGAATTGTAAACTGTGCATTTTTATGCATTTTGACAAAGATCAAGTACAAGAAGACTAAAAAGTCTGTTTTTTGAGTAACCTTTTTACTGGTTGTTTGGTTATTTTGAGTTGTGCATCACTCATAGAGTGGTGATTTTATAATACCATACTTTATCTTTTTATATATATTTAGGTATAATCATCCTAAAAATGAAGGGAAATCACATAGTATAAAGAATAAAGAAAGAAACTGGTAGGTTTTTTAAAAAATGTGAAAAGCTTCAAAAAAAGGTATTTTTTATTCCATAATGTTTTTTATTCTCAATAACTAGGGATATAATCTCATAGGAATGGCAAGGAAATTCCATAAGATGATTGTATATGAATGATATGATACTAAATTGGATCAATTGATGATACTGAATCAGATTCTTATTTAAAATTGCTTTATTGTCAAAAATGCGATAGTATCACATAAGAATATAATTATCCATACTAACTTCGAGAAGCAAAAGGTATTTCTTATGGAAGTCAATATTTTAGCATTTCTTGCTACTGCATTATTTATTTTAGTTCCTACTGCTTTTTTACTTATTATTTACGTCAAAACAGTTAGCCAAAATGATTAATTGGAATCCCACTTTGATGAATTCGTTTCAAATATTCATCATGGAAGATATACAAGAAGGAGAGGAAATCAAATAAGATTCCAATTATTAGATTACATTGGAATGATAAAGTGTAGTAGAAGGAACTTAGTTTTTTTCTACTACACTTTTTTAATTTTACATATCTGATTCTATTTATATTAGTATTTTATTTATATATATATATCATATCTATTTATAATTTATTTAATATTAATATAATTACTCAAATTTTAAAATGTTCTGTTTTTTTTTTCATTCCTACTATAAATCTATATAAAATGTCATTAATCCTTAATGCATTCGAAATACAAATATAAATCATAAGTTGATATATGATATGGATACATCGATAATTTATCATCATTCTCATTTTATATGGAATCCATTAGAAATCTATATAGAGTTCACATATCCACCTAATAAAAGTGGAAATTCCATTTCATTTCGTTTTCAGTACAGTATATCTTTCAATTAAAAAAAAAAGAAGAATACAGAATTCAAAATCAATAAAAAACCAATCCTTTATTAGAACACAAAAATACAAAATTAGGATCAAAAAACTAGTTAAGATAATGGTTAGTTTATCCAAATAAAAAAATCCTTATCTTAGGAAAAAAGGGTTTTATCATCTCTGTATTTTTTTTTAATATTCTATTCCTATGCTTAAAGTCCACTCCTTCCCCATACTACTAATGAAAGAGAAAATGTAAACACTACCATTAAAGCAGCCCAAGCGAGACTTACTATATCCATGTAACTTATGTCTCCTATGTAAATGAAATTATTGCATATTGCATTATTATTTCTTTCTTTATATATATATTATTATAGCAGAATGAATGGAGTAGAGTCAAAACAAAAAGGGAAGGGGATTCTGATCTCCGACTCTTAAGGAACCGATGATTACGAATGCATCAAAAAGGCATTGTGGTATTTTTGGTAGAATAAGAAAGTATTAAGTACAAATGTAAGACATTTTAACAAATTAACGAAAAAAGATATTCCGAATCAAGCAGACGTTATAAGATAAATTCCTTTGGTTGGTTTGATGATCAGGCGACACCCAGATTTGAACTGGGGATAAAGGATTTGCAGTCCCCTGCCTTACCTCTTGGCCATGTCGCCCTAACAATCGAATCAAAAATCCATAAATAAATTATGGAATTGAATAAAAAATAACAATTAGATTATGATCTATTGTTATACATGTTGTCCCAGGTGACATTATGTTAAAAATGAAAAGTGCGCTGGAAAAAGAGTTGCTAACATTATTTTGTTATCCTTTGTTTTATGATTCTAAATTATCCATTCTTACTATTTTACTAGTAATTCTTATTAATCAATGATGAATTACGAAAAAAGGATTGGAATTTGTTTAACATTCAAATAAATGAGTTATGCAAATTCAATATAAAATAAAGTTTCAATAAAGTCAAATAAACCACAGGTCAACTATTCTTCTAATAATCATTTTTTGATCTTATCACGAGAAACTAGAAAGCAGATTTAATGAGGGATTTTTGACATCACAATTGGATTTTCATATCATCTTACTCACTCAATTTCTATTATCGATGTATATCTATAAAAAACTCCATAGGTTTAAATGAAAGGATTCTTTACAGGAAAAAGGGATCCAGTCCTTATCTTTCCATCTGTACTTGTTTTTTTACATAAAACTCTGTTCGAAACAGTTATTTATTTATATATTATATTTATATCCATTTATCCATTAATAGGTATGAAATAGCTATATGGAATTCACTCCAATTTCATGTGATTCAGTAAGCAGAATGCACATTCTATCCTTGGTAAATCGATTCGTATGGCTCGATTGAATAGTAAAGTAAGCAAAAAAGATGGAATTTAACACTTTTAAAATAAATAGCAAACTTAAGATGCGTCAAAATGAAAATGAGGGAATGTCCATAATCCCTGCCTTTAGTCAGATCCAATTTGTTGGATTTTGTAGGTTCATTAGTCAAGGCTTAATGGAAGAATTTCAGAAGTTTCCAAAAATTGAAGATACAGATCAAAAAATGGAATTTCAATTATTTGGAGAGAGATATCAATTGGTAGAACCCTTGATAAAAGAAAAAGATGCTGTATATGAATCACTTACATATTCTTCTGAATTATATGTACCGGCAGGATTGTTTTTGAAAACTGGTAGAGATATGCAAGAACAAACCGTTCTTATAGGGAACATTCCTCTAATGAATTCCCTGGGAACTTTTATAGTAAATGGAATATACCGAATTGTTATTAATCAAATAGTGCAGAGTCCCGGTATTTATTACCGTTCCGAATTGGATCATAACGGAATTTCTATCTATACCGGGACTATAATATCAGATTGGGGAGGAAGATCGGAATTGGAAATGGATAGAAAAGCAAGGATATGGGCTCGCGTGAGTAGGAAACAAAAAATATCTATTCTAGTTCTATCATCAGCTATGGGTTTAAATTTAAAAGAGATTCTGGATAATGCTTGTTACCCCGAGATATTATTGTCTTTCCTGAATGAGAAGGAAAAAAAAAAGATTGGATCAAAAGAAAATGCTATTTTGGAGTTTTATCAACAATTTGCTTGTGTAAGCGGTGACCCTTTATTTTCTGAGTCTTTGTGTAAAGAATTGCAAAAGAGATTTTTTCAACAAAGATGTGAATTAGGAAAAATTGGTCGACGAAATATAAACCAGCGATTAAATCTTGATATACCTCATAACAATACATTCCTGTTACCGCGAGATGTATTGGCCGCTGCGGATCTTTTGATTGGAATGAAATTTGGAATGGGTACAATTGACGATATGAATCATTTGAAAAATAAACGTATTCGTTCTGTAGCGGATCTCTTACAGGATCAATTTGGATTGGCTCTTTTTCGTTTAGAAAATGCGGTTCGAGGAACTATATGCGGAGCAATCCGGCATAAATTAATACCCACTCCTCAAAATTTGATAACTTCAACCTCATTAACAACTACTTATGAATCTTTTTTTGGCCTACATCCTTTATCTCAAGTTTTGGATAGAACAAATCCATTAACACAAATTGTTCATGGAAGAAAATTAAGTTATTTGGGTCCTGGCGGATTGACAGGACGAACTGCTAGTTTTCGTATACGAGATATTCACCCTAGTCATTATGGACGTATTTGTCCAATTGACACGTCTGAAGGAATCAATGTTGGACTTATTGGATCCTTAGCTATTCATGCGCGGATTAGCCCTTGTGGATCCATGGAGAGTCCTTTTTATGAAATATCTGAAAAGCAAAAAGAAAAAGAGGGGAAGATACTTTATTTATCTCCCCAAAAAGATGAATATTATATGGTAGCAGCAGGAAATTCTTTGGCTTTGAATAGAGGTATTCAGGAAGAACAAGTTGTTCCAGCTCGCTACCGTCAAGAATTCCTAACTATTGCATGGGAAAAGATTCATTTTAGAAGTATTTTTCCCTTCCATTATTTTTCGATGGGAACTTCCCTCATTCCTTTTATTGAGCATAATGATGCAAATCGTGCTTTAATGAGCTCCAATATGCAGCGCCAGGCAGTTCCTCTTTTTCGGTCCGAAAAGTGTATTGTTGGAACTGGGTTGGAACGCCAAACCGCTCTCGATTCGGGCGTTTCCCTTATAGCGGAATACGAGGGAAAGATCATTTATACTGATTCTCAGAAGATCCTTTTATCAAATAATGAGAGTACTATAAGCATTCCACTAGTTATTTATCAACGTTCTAACAAAAATACTTGTATACATCAAAAATCTCGGGTTCGACAAGGTAAATGCATAAAAAAAGGACAAATTTTAGCGGACGGAGCAGCTATTGTTGATGGGGAACTGGCTTTAGGGAAAAACGTATTAGTAGCTTATATGCCATGGGAAGGGTATAATTTTGAGGATGCAGTACTAATTAGTGAACGTCTGGTATATGAAGAGATTTATACCTCTTTTCACATCCGAAAATATGAAATTCAGACTCATATGACAAACCAAGGTCCTGAAACGATTACTAAAGAAATACCACATCTAGAGGCTCATTTACTTCGTAATTTAGACAGAAATGGAATTGTGATGTTGGGATCTTGGGTGGAAACAGGTGATATTTTAGTAGGTAAATTAACGCCTCAGATAATAAATGAATCCTCATATGCCCCCGAGGATAGATTATTACGAGCCATACTTGGCATTCAGGTATCAAACACAAAAGAAACTTCTCTCAAATTACCTATAGGTGGAAGGGGCTGTGTTATTGATGTCAAATGGACCCAGAATAAGGAGGGTTCCAGCTATAGTTCAGAAAGGATTTGTATATATATATTACAGAAACGTGAAATCAAAGTAGGTGATAAAGTAGCTGGAAGGCACGGGAATAAGGGTATCGTTTCAAAAGTTTTGCCTAGAGAGGATATGCCCTATTTGCAAGACGGAACGCCTGTTGATATAGTCTTTAATCCCCTGGGAGTACCCTCACGAATGAATGTGGGACAAATATTTGAATGCTCCCTCGGATTAGCAGGAGACCTTTTGAAAAGACATTATCGAATTGTGCCCTTTGATGAGAGATATGAACAAGAGGCTTCTAGAAAACTAGTGTTTTCTGAATTATATTTAGCCAGTAAACAAACAAAAAATCCATGGGTATTTGAATCCGAGTACCCAGGAAAAAGCATAATCTTCGATGGAAGAACTGGAGATCCTTTTGAACAACCTGTCTTAATAGGAAAGTCCTATATCTTCAAATTAATTCATCAAGTGGATGATAAAATACATGGGCGTTCGAGTGGGCATTATGCACTTGTTACACAACAACCCCTTAGAGGAAGGGCCAAGCAAGGGGGGCAACGAGTAGGGGAAATGGAAGTTTGGGCTTTAGAGGGATTTGGTGTTGCTCATATTTTACAAGAAATGCTTACTTATAAATCTGATCATATTAGAGCTCGTCAAGAAGTACTTGGTATTACGATCATTGGAGGAAGAATACCTAATCCCGAGGATGCACCAGAGTCTTTTCGATTGCTCGTTCGAGAACTACGATCTTTGGCTCTAGAACTGAATCATTTTCTTGTATCTGAAAAAAACTTCCAGATCCACAGGAAGGAAGCTTGATCTGAATGAATCCTTTTTTTTTTTTATGATCGACCAATATAAACATCAACAACTTCAAATTGGACCAGTTTCTCCACAACAAATAAGGATTTGGGCCAACAAAACCCTACCGAATGGGGAAATCGTTGGAGAAGTCAAAAAGCCTTATACTTTTCATTATAAAACGAATAAACCCGAAAAAGATGGATTGTTTTGCGAAAAAATCTCTGGACCTATAAAAAGCGGAATTTGCGCTTGTGGAAATTATCGAGTGATCGGAGCTGAAAAAGAGGAAAAAATCTTTTGCGAACAATGTGGGGTAGAATTTATTGATTCTCGAATACGAAGATATCAAATGGGATATATAAAACTCGCATGTCCAGTGACTCATGTATGGTATTTAAAACGTCTTCCTAGTTATATCGCGAATCTTTTAGATAAACCCCTTAAGGAATTAGAAAGCCTAGTATACTGCGATGTGTGATTTGATCAAAATTTACATTTTACAGATTTATATTGAGAAGCTGTCATCCCATTCAATCTGATTGAGATGCCCTAATTCTGACATGTATTTGTGTATCAAATACAAATAAATAACATGAAACTTAGAAGATTAGGAGGATTTATTGAATACTTCCAAATAAAAGGGGAATTGATCTATGGCCGATGCTGTAACACACCTGTATCATATGAATAGTTAGCTTTACTTCATAAAAAATCCTTTTTTGTAGAACTAACCATTTTATTTCCTTTAAAGAGTATTAGAAATATCTTTTTGTTTAAGCAAGCAAAGGAAATCTAGCATGGTTACAGAAGTTTATCTATCGCATACATACTTCAAGGGGCATCCAATCATAGCATAGCCATCAGGGTAAGTAGAGACCTAAAAGATCAAATATAACAATATCTATAATAGACAAATAAATTCCTTACGAATAAAATAAAGAATAAACAAAACAATGTTTTAACAATTTCATTAAGGAAATAGACTACTCAATCATTCTGCATATCCATTTTGGAAGAATTTATTCAGAAAAGTAAAGTAAATAAAGTAAAAAAATAACGAATCCATTCAAATGAGTAATATGAAATTGAGTAATGAGTAGTTTCTTGTAAGGGTTTTTATCGAACAAAAAAAAGAAAAAAGTTATCTTTAGTAGAACGACTTAAGCCGGATGAGTGGAAACCCTCACGTCCGATTTTCAAAGGGGGTTCCTGTGCTATAGGAACCTATCTTGATTTCTCTTTGGCTAGGCCCATAATTAAAAAACCTACTTTCTTACGATTACGAGGTTTATTCGAATATGAAATTCAATCCCGGAAATATAGCATCCCACTTTTTTTTACTACCCTAGGCTTCGAAACATTTCGAAATCGGGAAATCACAGCGGGAGCGGGTGCTATTCGAGAACAATTAGCTGATTTAGATTTGCAAATTATTATAGAAAATTCCTTGATAGAGTGGAAGGAATTAAGTGACGAGTGGTCTACTGAAAATGAATGGGAAGATAGAAAAATTAGAAGAAGAAAAGATTTTTTGGTTAGGCGTATGGAATTAGCTAAACATTTTCTTCGAACAAATGTGGAACCAGAATGGATGGTTTTGTGCTTATTACCAGTTCTTCCTCCCGAATTAAGACCTATCATCCAAATAGATGGGGGTAAACTAATGAGTTCGGATATTAATGAACTTTATCGAAGAGTTATCTATCGAAACAATACTCTTATGGATCTATTAGCTACAAGTAGATCTACACCAGGGGAATTGATAATGTGTCAAGAAAAATTAGTACAAGAAGCCGTGGATACACTTCTCGATAATGGGATCCGCGGACAACCAATGAGGGATGGCCATAATAAAGTTTACAAGTCATTTTCCAATGTAATTGAAGGTAAAGAGGGAAGATTTCGTGAGACTTTGCTTGGTAAACGAGTTGATTATTCGGGGCGTTCAGTCATTGTCGTGGGCCCTTCACTTTCATTACATCAATGTGGATTACCGCGAGAAATAGCAATAGAGCTTTTCCAAACATTTGTAATTCGTAATTTAATTAGACAAAATTGTGCTTCTAACATCGGGATTGCTAAAAGTAAAATTAGAGAAAAAGAATTGATTGTATGGGAAATACTTCAAGAGGTGGCACAGGGGCACCCCATCTTGTTAAATCGAGCACCCACCCTGCATAGATTAGGCATACAAGCTTTTCAACCTATTTTAGTGGAAGGACGCGCGATTTGTTTACACCCATTAGTTTGCAAGGGCTTCAATGCAGATTTTGACGGGGATCAAATGGCTGTCCATCTACCTTTATCTTTAGAAGCTCAGGCGGAAGCACGTTTACTTATGTTTTCTCATATGAATCTTTTGTCTCCAGCTATTGGGGATCCTATTTCTGTACCAACTCAAGATATGCTTATTGGACTCTATGTATTAACAATTGGAAATCGCCGAGGTATTTGTGCAAATAAATACAATCCATCTAATTGCAAAAACTATCCAAATCAGAGAGTTTACAATAATAACTATAAGTATACAAAAGAACCCTATTTTTATAATTCCTATGATGCACTTAGATCTTATCGAGATAAACAACTCTTTTTTTTACATAGCCCCTTGTGGCTCAAATGGAGATTAGATCAACGCGTCATTACATTAAAAGAAGTTCCGATTGAAGTTCAATATGAATATTTGGGTACTTTTCATGAGATTTATGGGAATTATTTAATAGTTGGAAATCTCAAAAAAGAAATATGTTCTATATACGTTCGAACCACTTTTGGTCATATTTCTTTTTATAGAGAAATAGAAGAAGCTATACAAGGATTTAGTCGAGCCTATTCATCTACTACTATCTAAACTAAGAAAGTACGTTGGGCTATGCCCTTTCCCTGGCTAGGCGTTAGAGTTTTTCAAATTGAAAAAGTATCGTCTATTATCAGTGTGAAATTTAGGCTTAAGATTGAGAAAAATGTAGTTTTAAAATCACTGACTCAGGTTTATTGTCAAATCCTACTCAGCATAATATAGAGGTCTTTATGGCGGAACGGGCCGATCTGGTCTTTCACAATAAAGTGATAAATGGAACTGCTATGAAACAACTTATTAGCAGATTAATCAATCATTTTGGGATGGGATATACATCCCATATCCTGGATCAAGTCAAAACTTTGGGTTTTCATCAAGCTACTGCTACATCCATTTCATTAGGAATTGATGATCTTTTAACAATCCCTTCTAAGGGATGGTTAGTCCAAGACGCTGAGCAGCAGAATTTTCTTTTGGAAAAACATCATCTTTATGGGAATGTACACACGGTAGAAAGATTACGTCAATCCATCGAGATATGGTATGCTACAAGTGAATATTTGAGACAAGAAATGAATCCGAATTTTAGGATGACCGATCCTTCTAATCCCGTCTATCTAATGTCTTTTTCGGGAGCTAGAGGAAATGCCTCTCAGGTACACCAATTAGTTGGTATGAGGGGATTAATGTCGGATCCACAAGGACAAATGATTGATTTACCCATCCAAAGCAATTTACGCGAGGGACTGTCTTTGACAGAATATATCATTTCTTGTTATGGAGCCAGAAAAGGAGTTGTGGATACAGCTGTACGAACATCAGATGCTGGATATCTTACACGTAGACTTGTTGAAGTTGTTCAGCATATTATTGTACGTAGAAGAGACTGTGGTACTATCCGAAGTTTTTCTGTGAGTCCCAAAAATGGGATAACAGAAAAGATTTTTGTTCAAACACTAATTGGTCGTGTATTAGCGGATGATATATATATTGGTTCACGATGCATTGCAACTCGAAATCAAAATATTGGGATTGGACTAGTCAATCAATTCATAACCTTTCGAGCACAACAAATCTATATTAGAACACCTTTTACTTGCCGAAGTACATATTGGATCTGTCAATTATGTTATGGTCGTAGTCCCACTCATGACGATTTAGTTGAATTAGGAGAAGCTGTAGGTATTATTGCGGGTCAATCTATTGGAGAACCGGGTACTCAACTAACATTAAGAACTTTTCATACAGGTGGAGTATTTACGGGTGGCACCGCTGAACAGGTGCGAGCTCCTTCTAATGGAAAAATTATATTCAATGAGGATTTGGTTCATCCCACACGTACTCGTCATGGGCATCCTGCTTTTTTATGTTCGATAGACTTGTATGTAGTTATTCAAAGTCAAGATATTGTACATAAAATGAATATTCCCCAAAAAAGTTTAATTTTAGTTCAAAATGATCAATATGTAGAATCGGAACAAGTGATTGCTGAAACTCGTACTGGAATATCCACTTTTATTTTTAAAGAGAGGGTACGAAAACATATTTATTCTGACTTAGAGGGAGAAATGCACTGGAGTACTGATGTCTATCATATGCCTGAATATATATATAGTAATGTTCATCTATTGCCAAAAACAAGTCATTTATGGATATTAAAAGGAAGTCCATATATCTCTAATATAGTATCGTTTTCGCTCTACAAGGATCAAGATCAAATGAATACCTCTTCTTTTTCTGTTGATGAAAGATGGATTTCGAATGTTTCAATGACGACTGATCAGGTAAAAGAGAAATTGTTTGCTACTTCCGGTAACAAAAAAGATAGGGAAATGATTCATCTTAATTATTTAAGATCCAATCTAATTGGATGCCAGGATCACTGGAATTTGATTTATCCTTCTACTTTTCAAGTCAATTCGGATTTATTATCAAAAAAACGAAGAAATAGATTTCTAATCCCATTACAATATAATCAAGAACAAGATAAAGGGTTAATACCTTGTTTTGGTATCTCAATTGAAATACCTCTAAATAGTATTTTGCGTAAAAAGAGTATTTTCGCTTTTTTTGATGATCCACGATACAGACAAAATCATTCAGGGATTACTAAATATGGTACTGTAGAGGCAGATTCCATCATCAAAAAAGAAGATTGGATTGAATATCAAGGAGCAAAAGAATTTAGTTCAAAATACCAAACGAAACTAGATAAGTTTTTTTTCATTCTCGAAGAAGTGCATATCCTACCGGGATCTTCCTCCATAATGGTCCAGAACAATAGTCTTATTGGAGTAGATACACAGCTTACTTTAAATAAAAGAAGTCGAGTAGGCGGACTCGTTCGAGTAGAAAGAAAAAAAATATATGTGGAACTTAAGATATTTTCGGGAGATATTCATTTTCATGGGGAAACAGATAAGATATCGAGATACAACGCCATTTTGATACCACCGAAAACGAAAAAAGAATATTCTAAGGAATCAATAAAATGGAAAAATGGGATCTATGTTCAACGAATTACACTCACAAAAAAAAGGTATTTTTTTTTGGTTCGCCCCGTGGTTGCATATTGCCTAGCCGATGGCATCAATTTAGCAACACTTTTTCCTAAGGATCTATTCCAGGAAAAAGAGAATATTTTACTTGAAGTTGCCAATTATATTATTTATGGAAATAACAAGTCAATCCGAGGGATTTCCTCCACAAATAGTCAATTAGTTAGGACTTGCGTAGTATTGAATTGGGACCAAGAAAAAAAGGATTCAATAAAGGAAGTGCGTGCTTCTTTTGTTGAGATAAGGGCAAATGATCTAATTCGTGATTTCGTAAGAATTGAATTAGTAAAGTCTACTATTTTATATAAGGTAAAAAGATATGATAAAACATTTTTTGGATTGATTACCACTAAGAACTTCAATCATACTAACAAAAATCCATTTTATTACAAGATAGGGATTCTATCATTTAGCCAATATAAAGGAGTGTTTGGTACGTTGTTGAATCAAAATAGGAAATGCCCTTCTTTAATGATTTTTTCATCAGCTAATTGTTATAAAATTGGTCCGTTAAATAATGTTAAATATAAGAATGTAAAAAAAAAAAAGAATCATATAATTCCAGTTAGGGATTTGTTAAGTCCCTTAGGTGATATTGTACCTAAAATCCAAAGATATACTCATTTTGATTCATCTTACCATTTAATAACTCATAATCTATTCTTGTTAAATAAATATTTTTCGCTTGACAATTGGAAAGATCCTTTTCAAGCAGCTCAAATCCTTAAGTACTTTTTAATAGACGAACATAGGAGGATTTATAATCCTGATCCATGCAGCAATATAATTATATTTATAAATCCATTCTTTTTGAATCGGTGTTTGTTCTATAACGATTTTTTTGAGGATACATTGACAAAAATTTACCTTGGAAAACTGATTTTTGAAAAGGGATATCTATTTCAATATGAACCACACATAATAAACAAATCTGGTCAAATTTTCATAATTCATGTGGATTCCTTAGTTATAAGATCAGCTAAGCCCTATTTGGCTACTCCAGGATCAACTGTTCATGGTCATTTTGGAGAAATGCTTTATGAAGGCGATACATTAGTAACTTTTATATATGAAAAATCAAGATCTGGTGACATAACACAAGGTCTTCCAAAAGTAGAACAAATCTTAGAAGTCCGTTCGATTGATTCCATTTCTATTAACCTGGAAAAAAGAGTGGAGAGTTGGAACGAATGTATACCGAGAATTCTTGGTATACCCTGGGTATTTTTGATTGGAGCTGAACTAACTATAGCTCAAAGTCGTATCTTTTTGGTTAATAAGATTCAAAAGGTTTATCGATCCCAGGGGGTGCAGATCCATAATAGACATATAGAAATTATTGTACGTCAAGTAACATCAAAGGTGTTGGTTTCAGAAGAGGGAATGTCAAACGTTTTTTCACCCGGCGAATTAGTTGGATTGTTGAGAGCGGAACGCGCAGGGCGCGCTTTGGACGAATCAATCTGTTATCGGGTAATCTTATTAGGAATAACAAAAGCGTCTCTGAATACTCAAAGTTTCATATCCGAGGCGAGCTTTCAAGAAACTGCTCGAGTTTTAGCAAAAGCTGCTTTACGAGGTCGTATTGATTGGTTAAAGGGTTTGAAAGAGAACGTTGTTCTTGGGAAAATTATACCCGTAGGTACTGGATTCAAAAAAGTGACGTATCGTTCAGGACAAGGGAATAATTTTGAAATTCAAAAAGCTGTTTGAGTCATAAGTGGATTACATTATCTAGAATGCTTTTTTTTATGTGATCAAGCTTTTCCTAAGTAAAAATGTTTATGAAACACCATAAAAAACTTAGGTTTTATATTTCTAAATGGAATTCAAAACATAAATTAGGATATTGGAAAAAATAAGAATAAGTAGTTTACAATTGTTATGGTTTATGCTGTGTCCTAATGTAAAATTGTAACAAAGTTTTGTCGGAGTTGCTTTTATTTAAAGAGATTTTGTCTCTTTGTTTGTTAATTAGTAATATTCCATTTGAATTTATTAATAATAAATTCAATTAATCATTAATCAATTTCAATAAAAGAAAAAGGGAAATGTGCAAAAAAAAATGACAAGAAGATATTGGAACATTCATTTGGAAGAGATGATGGAAGCAGGAGTTCATTTTGGTCATGGTACTAAGAAATGGAATCCTAGAATGGCGCCTTATATTTCTGCAAAACGTAAAGGTATTCATATTACAAATCTTGCTACAACAGCTCGGTTTTTATCAGAAGCTTGCGATTTAGTTTTTGATGCAGCAAGTGTCGGAAAAAGCTTCTTAATTGTTGGTACTACAAATAAAGCAGCAGATTTAGTAGCATCAGCCGCAATAAAGGCTCGATGTCATTATGTTAATCAAAAATGGCTCAGCGGTATGTTAACAAATTGGTCCACTACGGAAACTAGACTTTATAAGTTCAGAAATTTAAGAACGGAAGAAAAGATGGGTAACCATCTTCAAAAAAAGGATGCCACAATGTTTAAAAAAACATTATCGACCTTGAAAACCTATCTCGACGGGATCAAATATATGACGAAGTTGCCAGATATAGTAATCATCGTTGATCAGCAAGAAGAATATACGGCTCTCCGAGAATGTGCCGTTTTGGGGATTCCGATAATTTGTTTAATTGATACAAATTGTGATCCCGATCTTGCAGATCTTTCGATTCCAGCCAACGATGATGCTATAGCGTCAATTCGGTTGATTCTTAACAAATTAGTATCTGCAATTTGTGAGGGTCGGTCAAAGTATAGTTCTAGCTATATAAGAAGTCATTAATTGAATTATTAGTTCCTTTTTGAGTACTTGCATTGTCTTTTTATATATTTATTGGATCGGCTTATTTTTAGAAAGTATATTCATTACTATTCTTTTTCTTTATTCTTTATATATATATAATAATAAATAAATATAAATAGATATATATACAATTATTTGTTAGCGTTGAATTTATTTTCTTCATTCTTGGTATGCTAACTATACATATCATATAAACTATCCATATACGATGAATTATTCAAATTGGTAAGTTGAGAAAGAGATGGTTGAATCAAAATAATAACTTTTTGAAATGAACTTTTTATCAAAGAACGATATGAGCGTTATACCATGTTCGATTGAAACACTTAATGGATTGTACGATATATCGGGTGTAGAGGTAGGCCAACATTTATATTGGCAAATAGGAAATTTACAAGTCCATGCTCAAGTCCTTATAACTTCTTGGTTTGTAATTGTTATTTTATTAGGGTCGGTTATCATATCTGTTTGGAATCCACAAACCATTCCACCCGATGGTCAGAATTTTTTTGAGTATCTTCTCGAATTTATTCGAGACTTGAGCAAAACTCAAATAGGAGAAGAAGAATACGACCCTTGGGTTCCCTTTATTGGAACTATGTTCTTATTTATTTTTGTTTCGAATTGGTCTGGTGCTCTTTTACCTTGGAAAATAATACAGTTACCTCATGGGGAGTTAGCTGCCCCCACAAATGATATAAATACAACAGTTGCTTTAGCTTTGCTCACGTCAGTGGCATACTTTTATGCGGGTATTAAAAAAAAGGGATTGGCTTATTTTGAAAAATATATTAAACCAACCCCAATCCTTTTACCAATTAACATATTAGAAGATTTCACAAAACCCTTATCTCTTAGTTTTCGACTTTTTGGAAATATATTAGCTGATGAACTAGTAGTGGTTGTTCTTGTTTCTTTAGTACCTTTAGTTGTTCCTATACCTGTTATGTTTCTTGGATTATTTACAAGTGGTATTCAAGCTCTAATTTTTGCAACATTAGCCGCGGCCTATATTGGTGAATCCATGGAAGGTCATCATTGATTAGTTATCAAAAGAGTCTAGTGTTTGGTTGAGGATTGTTAACTTTTTTGGAGACTCTAATTGATTGAATTATTAGATACAAAATGAATAGATTATGAATTAATAGATATAATCATAGATAATCAAGAATTGTAGTAGAAAATAGGAATTGATATGATATTATTCAATGATAATAGTGGCTGGTATATTGGATACTTAATTATATTGATATAAATATCAAATCATAAATAGCAATATCCATTCAGTTTATAATAGGGGGTTTTATATATCTATTTATAGTTTTTTACTATATGTGTGCATATGTTATATATTATATGCGTATATGTATATATACATTATATTTTATAGATATATTCTATTTTAGATTATATCTATTTGATTTGATAAATAATCAATAAATATGTTATGTATATATCCAATATAATAACAGATAATAATAATCTGCCATATTCTATTCAATTCTATACTATATGTAATACAAAAACTATCAAAATACAAATAGATATAGCCTTTCATGTTCTTTTGAGTATGGACAATATATTATTTCAATATCTATTTTATCTATCGGTATTGGTATCTATATTAATCTCAATGAAAGATCAAATTACAATGCCTCTTTTATTTAATTAAAATTCCATTTTTTGCTATTTTTAGACAGAAATTATTTGAGATTAGATCAAATCCATTCCACTAAGAAATTTTTTCTTGTCTACACTTGTCAAATTGAAGAAAGAAATAAGGATAAACTCAAGGATATAGAATAATAACGAAAAAAAAATAATCAAATAAATCAAATGAATAGTTAGGCAGTAATGTAATAACTAGAACTCTATTTATATAGCTTTACAAGTAAATTTATAAAAATGTAATAATACGTATCATAGTGCATTATAATTATAATATAAATATAATATGGGTAACCTAAAAAGACGGGATACAAGTAATTCTGGTAATTGAATTTACTTCTAATTCTAATTAAAGAATTAAATGATCTTGTCAAAATGACAAAATGAGTGAAAAAGAAATAGTTTATTGGTTGATTGTATCATTAACCATTTCCCTTTTTTTGCACGAGGAACTTACCATGAATCCACTGATTTCTTCTGCTTCCGTTATTGCTGCTGGATTGGCTGTAGGACTTGCTTCTATTGGACCTGGAGTTGGTCAAGGTACTGCTGCGGGTCAAGCTGTAGAAGGTATTGCGAGACAACCCGAAGCAGAGGGTAAAATACGAGGTACTTTATTGCTTAGTCTAGCTTTTATGGAAGCTTTAACAATTTATGGGTTGGTTGTGGCGTTAGCACTTTTATTTGCGAATCCCTTTGTTTGATCCTATCCTAGAAATGTGTAAAAATAATTCGCAATTCCTTTCGTATTTTAATAGCTTAAGCTTGTTTTTTCGTCGCAACAATACTTTGTTCTTCTGATATTCCCTTTATTTTCAGAAGAGACTACTAAACAATTCCCAGATACACCCGATTTCTTTATTTCATTCATAGTTTAGTGCGTATAATGGAAATTCTTTTTTATTTTAGTTTAGTATTGCAATTCACACAATACCGAAGAATTAATCGAAATGGAAAAATGGAATAAAGACTTCTTACCTTTTTGAAAAAAAAAAGAAATTCCCTTTAAAAAATCTATTAACAAATGGCGAGCTAAATAATACAAATTGGTTATTTGTTAGTCCTATTTATAAGAGGAGAACATATGAAAAATGTAACCCATTCTTTCGTTTTTTTTGGCCACTGGCCATCCGCCGGGAGTTTCGGGTTTAATACCGATATTTTAGCAACAAATCTAATAAATCTGAGTATTGTGATTGGGGTATTGATTTTCTTTGGAAAGGGAGTGTGTGCGAGTTGTGTATTTCAAGAATGTCTTGGACTTATCCAAATGCATTTTATATTTTGGATGAAATTGATATATGTAAGAAATATAAAATATTGCATATTTTGCATACAAAAAATCGAAAAAGGTGCATAATCTCGGCGAATTATTTCTGAATAGATTAACAAATCATATTGAAGAACAATAGCATTTCGCCACTTCACTTATTGGTAAATATGGATTCTCTATAAACCAATAAAATCATGTGAGACCATTAATATGGTTAAAGCTAAACTGCTTTAAGTCCAGGCAAAACACGGTATTCTTTTTACAATTCAATGGATTACAGTTTTTGACAAATGAATAGTTAACAATTTATCTGATATAGAACACTCATATTGATAAAACGGTTGAAACTATTTATTTGTGATATAAATGGAACTTCTCCCCTTTTATCCAACAATGCCGAGTCGACAACCTATGTATAAAAAAAGAATACTTTTTTGGATTGGAAGTTACGAAAAAAGTATTAAAGAAAAGATCTTTCTTTAGTATAGGATTTTATGTAAAAGGACAAAATAAAGAAACAATTTTGCTGACAATTAAAAATTAATTTATAGATATAGATTGTTATCTGGTCAGAAGAATCCTCCTACGAGTTATTTTGTGTTTATCCGTTTTGGTATAATACAAACTAAAAATAGAAGGTAAGCTCGTTCTATTACATATGGGAATACCCAAACATTGAGTTTGAGAGCCAAATGAATTGAAAAATTCATGTTTGGTTCGGGAAGAGATTATAAAAGTTTTGAAATTAAGCGTAAGATCATCTACTTTCATTAACTGATTTATTAGATAATCGAAAACAGAGGATCTTAAGTACTATTCAAAATTCGGAAGAATTACGTAAGGGGACCTTTGAACAGCTCGAAAAAGCCCAGGCTCAACTAAGAAAAGTGGAATTGGAGGCAGATGAGTATCGAACGAATGGCTACTCTGAAATAGAACGTGACAAAGAAAAATTGATTAATGCTACTTATCCGAGTTTTGAAAACTTAGAAAAACTCAAAAATGAAACCCTTCATTTTCAACAACAAAGAGCTATGCATCAAGTTCGACAACGAGTTTTCCAACAAGCCTTACAAGAAGCTCTGGTAACTTTGAATAATTCTTTGAATACTGAATTACATTTTCGTACCATCCGTGCTAATATTGGCATTCTCGAGGCCATGGAAAAAAGAGGATAAATGATTAATCCTTTCACTTTTTTATGTTAGTTTACAATTTAGGCATTATTTTTCCTTTTGCTTCTGAATAATAATAAAGAAACATCAATGGTAGCCCTTCGAGCTGACGAAATTAGTAATATTATCCGTGAACGTATTGAACAATATACTAGAGAAGTACGAATTCGGAATATTGGCACCGTACTTCAGGTGGGCGACGGTATTGCTCGTATTCACGGTCTTGATGAAGTAATGGCGGGCGAATTAGTTGAATTTGCCGAGGGTACTGTAGGTATTGCTTTAAATTTGGAATCTAATAATGTTGGCGTTGTCTTAATGGGCGATGGTTTGATGATACAAGAAGGAAGTTCTGTAAAAGCAACAGGAAGAATTGCCCAGATACCTGTAAGTGAGGCTTATTTGGGTCGTGTTATAAATGCTTTGGCTAAACCTATTGATGGGAGAGGTGCAATTGCATCTTCTGAATCTCGATTAATTGAATCCCCAGCCCCGGGGATCATTTCAAGACGTTCTGTGTACGAGCCCCTTCAAACAGGGCTTATTGCTATTGATGCGATGATCCCGATAGGACGTGGTCAACGAGAATTAATTATTGG